ATCCCTAACTTTAGGTCTTTTTTAAATTGAAAAAGGATTCCATTGTGAAATCAAAAGATGGAGTAGTCGCTTGAAGGCGAGCGACTACTCCATCTATAGAAAATAGACTATAGAAAATAGAGAAAAGGCAGAACTGGAATTGACGACTAGTGAATATCTATGGCGTAGTCGCTCGCCTTCAAGCGACTACTCCATAGATATTCTTTTGATTCAAAAACGCTTTATTAAAAGAGCCGACGTTTCCACAAAGACTCGAGGTAGTTGAGCACTCTTCCTTGAGCGATCATGGATTCAAATGAATCCAAAAAGGGTCTCCTGAACTTTTGAAAATCGCTTTTGAACTCCTCTCGTTCCTTATTTAGTTCTAAAACTAAACTTGCTTGCTTATCGATCAAGGATAAAATATCCTTGAGACTTGGCTGTAGAATCTCTACAATCTCTTCTTTATTACTAAGGAGAGTCATTATACCGTCTAGTGATCTTAGAAAAGCGAAGGTTGAAATCGCTTGTTTCTCTCTGAATCGTTCGATAACGATCTCTATATCCTTACGAGTAGGGAGAAACCTTTGGAGGAATTCTACGAGTTTCTCCTCGATCACCTCGTCACGCTCGTTGGAATTGAACGAGCGTTCGAGAATATCATCTTCAGGGTAGAATGGGGCGGTAGAGTCCTCGCCCTCGCTATCGTGTTCAGCGTAGAATGGGGCGGTAGAGTCCTCGCCCTCGCTAGAGTCTAATGGGATGTCTTAAAAATCCTCGCCCTCGCCCTCGCCCTCGCTAGAGTCTAATGGGATGTCTGAAAAATCCTCGCCCTCGCTAGAGTCTAATGGGATGTCTGAACTGAAGATTACTGGATTAATCTTGTTGATTTTTTGGTTAGTTTCATAATCTTGTTCTACAGACAAAAAGCAAAGAAAAAGAGAAAGAACTTTCTTCGAAGCTTTGACAAGTGCCTCATAAGGACCTACCCTACCATCTGTAAATATTTCCAGAACAAGCATTTCTCTTTGATCAGTTCCATTTTCATTTTCAAAATCATAGAGATGAATACTTGAACTAACGTTTCGAATGGGTGTGAAGACGGCATCTATTGCGTATCCATCCTCAGGGGGAAACTCCATTTCCCGCCGTGTTTGTAGAGAATCTGATGAATTCGTTTCAATCATCAATTCAACAAAAAATCGAACGGGTTCCGTTACGGTGGCTATTTTCTGGCTCGTATCAAGGATTGAGATACCAGGTGGTAACTGTATGTCCAGAGCGGTTACGTTTCTAGGTCCCTGTAGGTCTATAATAGCATAAAGAGGTCCCTGCAAACCATCCAAATTTGATTTTAATTTGATTTGATTGAAATGAAATAAAATTTCGCTTATGGACTCCTGAACCCCAACGATGTTCCTCAACTCGTGAGTTGAATCGATGAATTTAGCATGTGTAAAAGATGCGCATTCTATTGCATTATATAATGATTTTCTCAATGTACTAAAAAAGAATTGTGCCTCCCCTTTTTTAAGGGGAGCAATCGAAAACTTTCCATACACAAAATCTTTTTCAATTTCTCTGTATTCCAAAAATTGCCATTGCGGCAATCTGTTATCTCTGTTCTCGTTGTAGTTTTTTTCCATGTGGAGTCCCCCCTAGATGGTTTTTTGAAGATTCAATTGACTTTGTAGTTCTTTGTAGTTCGCTCGGTTGAGCCTATTTTCTTTCCAAAAATTGCCATTTCGGCAATCTGTTATCTCTGTTCTCGTTGTTTTGTTGATGAATAGTTTTCTACTTTTTGGTGTTCGATTTTTTTTTTCTACGTACGTCGTTTTTTAGGAGGCCTACACCCGTTGTGTGGTAAAGGGGTTCGGTCTCGTAAAAAATGTAATCGAACACCACTTCTAAAAATAGCTCGTAATGCTGCATCCCTTCCACGACCAACACCTTTTACCAAGACAACAGCTCGGTGCATACCTTGATCTACTACTGTGCGAATAGCATTTTCGGTTGTAGTTTGGGCCGCAAACGGCGTCCCCCTTCTTCTACCCTTGAATCCACAAGCGCCAGCAGAGGCTGAAGTAACCACGCGACCCCCTACGTCTGTAACAGTAACAATCGTGTTGTTAAAACTTGCTTGAACGTGAATAATTCCTTTCGGTATTTTCCGTACACTCTTACGCGAACGAATGCGTCTATTTCTAATTCTAATAGAACTATATCTTCGTAAAGTTTTTGCCATATGTTATCATTTTTATAAAGAAAAGTGAGAGAGATATGGATATATCCATTTCATGTTCAAATATATTTTTTTTCTCCTTATTCTATTTTTTGACTTTAGCTTTTACTTTATCAAATTCTTTTTTTTTTAGAAAAGGTTATCGCTGTCTTTGTTTATGTCTTGGATTGGAACAAATGACTCTAATTCGCCCTTTCCTACGGATCAGCCGACACTTGGTACAAATTTTACGAACGGAGGCCCTTAATTTCATATTTTTTATTGCTTAACCTTGAATCTATTTGCTTGGAAGAAACTAGGGTTCTTTGGAGTCGCGAATGGAATCCTGTTACATTTTCATATTCCATTTGAATTGTCAAGTTACCCAATCTTCGATTTGTTGTCTACCAAATCCATCCACTACCCTATTTTTACACTATCCTTTCTGAATATGCATTTTTAGATTGCGAACTTGCTGATTCTTATAATAAGCTCTGATTGAGAGCGCCAATACCAATCCTGTCGACCGAATTTTTTCAGGATGCTTTAATAATAGACATTTTTAGATTTCGAATTTGCTGATTCTTATAATAAGCTCTGATCATGATTCTGCCTTTGGTGTCTTTTATTGTAGGACGAGTTCTGGTGGCATAAAGATTACGATTCCCATACATATAACAAGATTTCTCCACCCATTCTTTTTAGTCGAGCCTCTCGGTCTGTCATAATACCCTTAGAAGTAGAAAGAATTGCAATCCCCATTCCGCCCAAAATCCTAGGAATTTTTTGATAGTTAGAATAGATTCGTAGACCGGGTCGACTGACCCGTTTTAAATTTAAAAAAGTTCTATACGGACCCTTCCTATTCCTTCTATGGCGTAGGGTTAAAATCAAAAAGGATTTGTCGCTTTCCCGATGTGTCCTCGTATTTTTGATAAAACCCTCTCGTAACAGTATTTTCACAATGTTTTGGGCGATGTTAGTACATGTTATTCGAACGGTCTCTTTTTTAGCCATATCGGCATTTCGTATAGAGGTTAATATGTCAGAAAGAGTGTCCTTACCCATGATAAACTAAATTGTTGCCTTGAAATTTGGATATAATCAACATGTTCCTTTATTTTGATTTCTGAATTCTTAAAGGTATATACCTGAGACACAATCTACCATACTGATAAATGGATTTCATTCAAATACTAGATCACAGTTTGCTTTGAAAAGACTTCTTATAAGACTTCGTTCGCTAATGAAACTATTTTGCCGAAATTTTTATCTCTCAATTCTTCGGTGATCGCACCAACAATGCGAGTTCCTACTGGATTCTTGTCTTTATTAATGACAACTGCAGCATTGTCATCATATCGTATTATCATACCATCCTTACATTTGAGTTCTTTACAAGTACGTATAATTACAGCTTTGATCACTTCTGATCGTTTTAGAGCCGAAGTTGGCCTTGCTTCCTTAATCACAGCAACAATAACGTCGCCAATATGAGCATATCGTCGATTACCAGCTCCTACGATTCGAATACACATCAATTTCCGGGCACCGCTGTTGTCCGCTACATTCAAAAGGGTCTGAGATTGAATCATATCGTTTTTTTGTTTTTTTTTTGTTTTTTTTGTTTAGCCTGCTCTTTCGACGCAAAGCACGAAGTAAAAAAAAAAGAAATCTTTTTTGTCCAAAAAACCTGCAATTCTTTTTTTTTATCCCCAAGGCTTCAAGGCTTCCTTACTTATTTTGGTTCTACATTCCTATTTCGAACTAATGAATTGAGTCCGTATAGGCATTTTTGATGCAGCTATTTCAATAGCCTTTCTAGCTATATTTTCCGCTACTCCGCCCATTTCATAAAGTATTCTACCCGGTTTAACCACAGCTACCCAATATTCGGGAGATCCTTTACCCGACCCCATACGCGTTTGTGTAGGTTTTACTGTAACGGGTTTGTCTGGAAAAATACGCACCCATATTTTTCCACCGCGACGTACATTTCGTGTCATTGCTCGCCGCCCTGCTTCTATTTGTCGAGAGGTGACCCAAGCGGGTTCAAGTGCTTGAAGAGCATATTTACCGAAAGAAATACGACTGCCTCCAGAAGATCTTCCTTTCATTCTTCCTCTATGTTGTTTACGGAATTTGGTTTTTTTTGGACTCAACATATCAATTCTATCCTTTCTATCCTTTTTCGACTTCTTATGCAACCCTCTATAATTGTTCCTTTTTTTGGTTGAACAAAAAACGAACGAAAGAATTTTTCATTTTTTGTTCTAGCATTGGATAGTAGGATTTCCCGTCTCAAAAGATCCAAACTTTTATACCCAATACCCCATGGATAGTTAGAACTTGAGTGGAACCAAAATGGATTTTAGCGGTAACGGTTTGGAGAGGGACTCGACCCTTTCTAAGCCATTCGACGCGTGCCATTTCTTGTGCTTTTCCGCCAATACATCCGGCAATTTGTACTTGAATTCCCTTTTTATATTCTTTTTCGACTAATTCAACAGCCTTTTTCATTGCTTTGCGAAATGAAACTCTATTCTTTAATTGGTCGGCTATAAATTCTCCAAGAATAGTAGGGTCTCCGTAAGGTTTTTTCATTTTTCTAACAGCAATATTCAGTTTTCGGTTGTGAATGAAGTGAATGGCTTTTTTTAAACTTACCTGTAATTCTTTGATTTTGGTTTTGGGCGGTTCATCCTCTGTTAATAAGTTTGAGAATCCCATATAGATTATGACTTTAACCACATCGATTCTTTTGTCAATCTGTATTCGTGAAATTACATCCGTACCGGAGGAGATTCTCTCCTTTTCTATATAATTTTGAATGTGTTCTCGTATTTTGTGATCTTCTTGTAGGCCTTCAGAATAATCTTTTCGTTCTTCAAACCAAATAGAGTGATGGGTTTGGGTTGTACCAAGTCGGAAACCTAATGGATTTATTTTTTGTCCCATAATACCCCCCTACTATACATAGGTTTGCTGATATATTCTTCATATTTTTCGTTTAATGATAATGATATATCCCTCAATACGATAGTGATATGACAAGTGGATCTTTTTATCGGATAACTCTGTCCCTTAGCTCGAGGTTTGAATTTTTTCGCAGTAGTCCCCTCATTGACTTCGGCTTTACTAATGATTAAACTTGTTTCGTCGAAATTCATATTGTGAATACCGTTTGCTGCTGCGGAATAAATTAATTTTAAAATTGGATAACATGCTCGATAAGGCATGAGGTCTAGTATCATCAGTGTTTCTTCGTAGGAACGTCCACGAATCTGATCAATCACTCTTCTCGCTTTGTGAGTAGACATAGGAATATGTTTACCTAAAGCCGATACTTCTCTATATTGCTTCTTCTTTTTTTGTTTTATCATATGGCGTACCTCCCCCTCTCACTAATGACCGATAATTATCTATATTCATTTTCTTAACGAAGAGATAGATTGAGTATCTCTTTTGCTTTTAACAGATTGAGTATCCCTTTTGCTTTTAACAGTTTGAGTATCCCTTTTTCTTAACGAAGAGATTTCTTTTTAACAGGTTTAGTATCACTTTTGCTTTTAACAGATTTAGTATCACTTTTGCTTTTAGAGTTTGGTTTATTAAAAATTCTAGTGGGTACAAAATCTCCCAATTTATAATTGACCATATATTTCGTTATAGGAATAGGCACATGTTCCCTCCCGTTATGGATATAAATAGTGTATCCGACCATTGAGGGTATAATGGTAGATGCACGCGACCAAGTTTTTAGGAAATCTTTCTGGGCCTTGGCATTCAGTTTCTCGATTGTATTTAATAAATGATTCGCTACAAAAGGGTTTCTTTTTACTGAAGGGAACGGCTTTTTTGGTTGTTTTTTAAATGAACGGAACACAGTCAATTCCTCCTTATTGAATTCTTATTTTATTCTTTAAACTTTTTTCTTCTTTCTTTTTGAAAGACGATGAAATCAATTCTCTTTTTTCTCCTATTTACTACGGCGACGAAGAATCAAATTATCATTATATTTTTTCCTTTTTCTAGTTCTTATTCCGAGTGCAGGACGGCCCCATGGGGTTGCGGGTTTTTTTCTACCAATTGGGGCTTTCCCTTCACCACCCCCATGGGGGTGGTCTACAGGGTTCATAGCTACTCCTCTTACTACAGGACGCTTCCCTAGCCAACGTTTAGATCCGGCTCTACCCAAACTTTTCCGGTTCACTCCAACATTCCCCACTTGTCCGACTGTTGCTGAGCAGTTTTGGGATATCAAACGTACCTCTCCAGAAGGTAATTTGACTGCGGCCGATTTCCCCTCTTTTGAAATCAGTTTCGCTACAGCACCCGCTGCTCTAGCTAATTGTCCACCCTTTCCAAGTGTGATTTCTATGTTATGTATGGCCGTGCCTAAGGGTATATTGGTTGAAGTAGATTCTTCTTTTTGATCAAGCAAAACCCCTTCCCAAACTGTACAAGCTTCTTCCAAAGCATACGGCTTTCTGGATGTAGATGATATCTATACAGATGGATATTATATATATCGTCCAATTCTTCTAAATATCCTTACCACATGAGTGGATATATAAGAAGCAAAATCTGCCGAATCACTCATGCTATGATCTTCTACATCCTAGGTCTTCCCGTTCCGTCATCTGGCTTATGTTCGTCATGTAGCATTCAGACCGAATGACTCTATGAAATTACGTTGATACTTCCACATATTACGGGTAACGTAGGAGACATCTCTATTTTTCCCCGGGGGAATCCTTAGAATTACCACTGCTTAGCTTTCAATTCGCCTCTGACCATCAAATGAAATGTGAATAACCCGTCCTCCTCTCTTTGAAAGAGGGGGCGCTTCCGCTTCTGTCGGTGCTTGAAACACTTTTGTCTTCTCCATATTACTATATCTCTAGAGTCAATAATTTTAGATAATGAACTACTGAACTCAATCACTTGCTGCCGTTACTCTTCAGTTTTCTGTTGAGGTCTATCCTATAGAGGGATTCCACTTGGATCAGTGATAGATTTCTAGGTTTCGTCGTAAACCTAATTGGTTACTTCCAATCACGTAAATCAATAGTTCAAACCGCACTCAAAGGTAGGGCATTTCCCATTTTTATAGGAACTTCTGTACCAGAAACAATGGTATCTCCAATTCTAGCCCCTCTGGGATGTAAAATATATCTCTTCTCACCATCCCCATAGTGTATGAGACAAATGTATGCATTTCGATTAGGATCGTATTCTATGGTTACGATTCTACCGTATATGTTGTTTTTGTTCCGTCGAAAATCGATTTGACGGTA